AAAGAGAAGTGCGCTCCCCAACTTGTTCAATACTGGGTAGTGTTGGCCCCCATGAAGTGGAAGGTTGCCCTAGTTCTGGCTTGAAAGTACAACGTAGAGTAGGCTTTGCAGGAGGACTTCTCCATTCTTGCGATTCCCAGCCCTACGGTACGGCTAAATAGGCTCAATGATCTCTTTCTTCGATAGGCCGGCGCTCCGCGTGGTTATGGTTATATTCGTACATGTTCCGACTCGCCGGTCATTGTCATTATGGATCTAGTGGCATGGCGAGGCGAAGGGGGGAAGCAACTACGAAGCCCTTTACGTAATAGGGGACTCAACAAGTCGCTTCGCTTATAGAATGCAAGCAAGGTAGCTTGCTGACTCTCCTAGTAGCGTGCGTTGGCGGCAAGGAAGGAGGCATTGGAAAGACTAGACCATACTATAGTACAGAAGCATTCGGGAAGCGACTAGTCGCTTCTGGCGAAGCTTCTAGAAGGCCGACCACTACATAGAGATCCATATACCAGTCATGAGCGATAGCGAAGCCTAGAGAGGCGCAGGGCAGGATCGAAGAGCTTAGTGTGAAACGCTCAGGAAAGGAGCGGAGAAGGGGCGCCCTCCGCCCCTGCGGGTCGGGGTGGGCATCTGATAAAATAAAGGTGAGATAAACAGAAGAGTAGCGCGCTAGCGCGCTACAACTAGCAGCCTGCGGAAAAACGCTAGCGCGCTACGCTACTAGCGCGCTACGTCTTTCTCTGATAGGCTCGCTTCGCTTTGAAAGCGGAGCTCGCTGCTGTGAAGCTTGGCTTTATGGTTCCGTCCGCGCTTGCTGCTCGCTTTATCGCCGCTTCCGAGAGGCGAAGGGAGCCTTACTTACGGCTTCCAAGCCTGGCGCGAAGCGAAGGGATTGGATTTCACCTATGATCAGAGATCAGTGGGCAACCATAGTTTCCTTTTTTCGTGGTGTTGTTGAAAGCTCATTTTTCATTTAAGTAGGCCTAGCTTTTCGGAGCTGCTCCCAGCTCACACTATGGTGGAGGAGGTGCCGTGAAGATCTAGGAGTGTGAGCAGTACGAGCTGAAAGGCTCCCATACTGTTTGGAGGGCAGGGGGCATAGATGCCAAACCTGACCCCTATCTATCGTCGTAGAAGCTGTTCCTAGGAAAGATTATGGTTCTCGGGTATCCAATCAATTAATCCCCCAAACCAACCAAACCGGGGAAGCTTAAGCGGAAATTAAAGAGTAGGGTGAGGGAAAAGGGGGGAAGCCACTCAATTGAAGGCTTCGCTCGCTCGCTCTAACGCTCGTTTAGTAGACTGCGAGTGGAGTGCATAAGCCCCATTAGAGAGAGGGGCTAGTACTACACGAGCTCGTAAGTAAAGTACGGAACGAGCCTTGTCTACGAAGCTTCGCTTCCTCGTCTTGCTTGCTTCTGGCGAAGCTTCTAGTCTGTAGGCATTCAGGTATGGCAGGAAGACTACTTTGTTTGAAGGCCGACCATTACATAGGAGCGATAGCGAAGCCAAGCCGTAAAAAGGTGAGCAGCCCTTATAGCAATAGCAAACGGCCTACTTATAGCCCTCTTTATCTTATTTAGGCGCTACTGAACTAAATTGACTACAAAAGTACCAAACAAAGGCGACCGGTCCATGAGACCGCCTTCTTAACAAAAGGCGAAAAGCCCCCCTGTTGCTTTTCGAATAGCCGTCAGGGACCTATGCTATGGGAAAGCAAAATTTTGGTTGTTGTTGGGAGGTCCAATGCTAAGCTTACCTTAGGTAAGCGTAAGCAGACCTATAACCTTAATGGATCAAAGATCTTCCCGTTCAGTTGCTGAAAGATAGATGCTGATAACGTTTAAAAATTAAAAAAAACTACTCTTAAAATTCTAATATTCTTTTTTTTTTTCTCTTTAAAGATTTTTACCTCTTTTCACTTTCATTTATGTTTGTTATTTTCAAACATTTTCTTTTCTTACTTTCTTATTTGATAATACCTGTCGCGTATTGCGCGGATGATTCTCTCGACCTCGAATTGAGTGAGGCTGGCCCCCCGGGGGAGGGTCGGGGGAACCTGTCCCCCGATCTCTTGCGGAAAACGAGGCGGCCTTATACAGGCAATGGTTGCCCCTGGCGGCTCAGGAACCGGCTCCAGCCGGGGCTGCTCATACCGCTCACCCGCTTCCCGCTGGGGGGCCAATCCCGAGCAGCCTTGGCCTTACTTTTGGCCGCCGAGGCTGCTACCGGAGATAGCCCAAAATACAGGGAGTACTCCGCCCGGTAGGAGCGAGAATCGAAGAAAAAAAATAGGACCTAATCCAATTGAGAATGCAGTCAAAGAGAGATACGAGGGGGCAGTCATAAAATCAACTATGTCGATTTGAGTCTAATGACTAAATGGATCATTGATGATCAAGACGACGAGCGCCCCCCAACTCTCCGCTATATCCTAAAGCAGCTCCGTAGTAAGGGAGAGGGAAGCACGTACTAAAAAAGCATGCTTCAGGCATGGATGAAAAGAATCCCTAGTTTCTGTCGTCTTTGCCGAGCCTTATTTTCTTTTCTATGGACGTGTTTTATAAGGAGGACCGCCCTTCGACGCTTCTTTCGCTGTATACCCCCTCCATCCTTCGGATATGGAAGAAAGGGTACTCTTTCTATTACGGGTCCCAGAACGCTAAACTCAAAAGGTGGGGGAGAAGAAAGCCGAACCTCTGATCGACCTGGACACATAAAAAATTTTCGGCGTCGAGAGAGATTTGAGATTCCGTAAGTAACTCAGTGAGTGCTTTCTAAGAAGGGCTTGGCTTGGAAGAATAAAATGAAATACGAACAACCGCGCTGGTCGTAATAGATCGACTTTCATGCGAGTTCTTGCTCCAGCATGAAAGTTCCATTTCAGGGAAGGACGACGTACCATGATACTTTCTGTTTCGTCGAGCCCTGCTTTGGTCTCTGGTTTTATGGTTGCACGTGCTAAAAATCCGGTACATTCCGTTTCGTTTCCCATCCCAGTCTTTCGCGACACTTCAGGTTTACTTCTTTTGTTAGGTCTCGACTTCTCTGCTATGATCTCCCCAGTAGTTCATATAGGAGCTATTGCCGTTTCATTCCTATTCGTTGTTATGATGTTCCATATTCAAATAGCGGAGACTCACGAAGAAGTATTGCGCTATTTACCAGTGAGTGGTATTATTGGACTGATCCTTTGGTGGGAAATGTTCTTCATTTTAGATAATGAAACCATTCCATTACTACCAACCCAAAGAAATACGACCTCTCTGAGATATACGGTTCATGCCGGAAAGGTACGAAGTTGGACTAATTTGGAAACATTGGGCAATTTACTTTATACCTACTATTCCGTCCGGTTTTTGGTTCCTAGTCTTATTTTATTAGTAGCCATGATTGGGGCTATAGTACTGACTATGCATAGGACTACTAAGGTGAAAAGACAGGATGTATTCCGACGAAATGCTATTGATTCTAGGAGGACTATAATGAGGAGGACGACAGACCCGCTCACGCCTCCCGGTCGGCTGTGTTTGCGACCAGGGGAGGGGCTCCCGGTGGGAATGGTAAAGCCTTCGCTAGCGCTTTGGATGAGCACAAGCTCACCCTGCCTGCACTATTCAATAATGGAAGGAGACTTTTGAAATGATTGACCGCTGAACTGAGATGCCAGGTGCGGCTCAGAGAAGAGGAGCATTACATATGATGCTGTAGCTGTAGCAGCAGCCGTAGCAAGGCCCCTATCACCCGGAAGAGGGAAGGACGGACAGACAGGACACCGAGAGACAGGAACGACACTCAGCACTAGCTACACCTGCGCGGGTTTCCCTTCATCCCGTAACCAGTCTCGTCAGAGAGAGATCCATAAGCGTGGGAGGCCAATGGAGCCAGGGGGGGAGAGAGTTCGAGCAAGCACCACAGCTAGCAAGCACGTGAAGCAAGCACTGGCGCTCCTTCCCTGCTGCATTGCGCTAAGCGCTTAAATCGTTCTAGGAACGCACCTTCCTTAGCCTAAAACGCGGGGGCTTCACGAGACCGATGACCATCAACATGCGTTAAACAGCTCGTTTAACGGCCTTACACGGGCACAAGCTAAGGCAGCGCTTAGCTGGCCGTGAAGGGAGGTTCAGGTAGTGAACGTCGACCAAAAGTCCGAAAAAAGGGAGCCCGGGCTCAAACAGGGGAAGGAAGCGCGAAGAGCTTAATTTCATTAGGAAAGAAAAGAAATCCCCGGTTTTGGAGCACCAGTCACAGCTCGTACCAACGAAGAAGGTACAATCACTCATGATTAAGAGAGGGCGGAACAGAGGTTAGGCACACAAGCCAACCAAGATTTTAAAGTCGGGGAATTATAACTCTTAAGTAAAGTTGCTCCTGCAACTACCTCATCAGCCCTCTATTCGGCTTCATATTCGTCTTCTGAAACAACAGCTTCAGATTCTGCTGCTTCATCGGATTCTTCTTATTCTAAGTCTGGTTTTGATAGCCTTCTTTGGTTTGGAATTAAATTTTTATTGAATTTCCAAATGTTGTGATAATGTCTTCCTTATTTTCTGATGACTGCTTTGTTCTAAGGTTTGTTTATGAGTTTGTTGGTTTGGCTCTATGTTCTGTGGTGTGAGAGTCTATTGGACTGGGTGTTCAATGTTCTTCTTTCAGTTTGCTGTCTTTAATCTAATTTTCCGTCTCGCTTTCTCTCTCTCAGAGGTGGCACCCCCCACTCTCTTCTTTTAGGGCTGGTGCAGCCTTCGATGAGCGCTATGCTGTAAGAGTTATAGGATAGAGGTCAAGTAGTAGCATTGGTTCACGCCCACTGCCAATCAATCTATCAATCAATCAATCCGCAGGAATCAAGGAAGGCCTGATCAAAGGCACTGCTTCGTGTACCTTGTCTTGAAACTTAGCCACCTCCATTTGAAGCAACTTCGGTAAGCATCCAAGATGCGATAGGGTAAAGGATAGGCCTATGAATTAACTTTACCAGTTGGGACCTTTGCTATTCTCGCTATTCTGAACGACGTATGGGATTCCTTTCCCACCATGCACGCACCATGCTCAATCTTCACTTTTTACTTTGTCTTGTTGGTGTGATGAAGTCTACCGCACTGTAGAGAATAGGGCGGAGGGTGTAGGGGCATCCGAAGAAGCAGACGCATCAGTTTCATCATTACGGTAATTGACGGATTTCAATGATCAACTACAAAGGAGAGACTATTTGATCCTTAATAAAAAGCCAAGCAAGCAACTTAACGTTGCGCGGTAGCAAGCAAGGGCAAGGAAAACAAGCAAACAGGCAAGCAAGGGCGACAGAGATAATGGGCAAGCTGTTTTCCGAGCATCTTAGTTTGGTGTAGTATAGATAAGTGAGCCAGACTTCCTTGGCGGCGGCTAAGATGCCGATTTCGGTTCTGCATCAATGGTAGAGGCCGTGGAGTAAACAAGGACTGCGGCTGAAGTTCAGGCTGAGAAGAGTTCTGCTACCGATCCAGATGGTGGGCGGCGGGAGGCCCGGGCTGGGCGTGAAGGTGGGTTTATCTAGGTAGGCTCGACCTTCGTACGAGACTTTAGTAGTGAGGAGCGCGATGTAAGGGCATTACATTACGCCAGAAGTAGAGGCGGGCTTAATGTCCCGTTCAGACGATGTAGAAGTGGACATAATGTAGTTCAGGCAGAAAGCAAAAAAAGACTAATGTACATATACCCGTATAAGGTAAACTCTCCTAAAGGCGTGAAGTAAAGTAAGCGAAAGTCTCTTTTTATGCCTTGTTCTATCCCTTTCCCTTGCTCTTTCTTCTCTTCAAGGGCTAGGGTGGGAGTTTTTGCCCAGGCAAAAACTGGGGAAGGTAAAGTAAGGAAAGCCCCAAATATAATGTACGGGCATCTAAAGGCTATGACATTATGGAAGGCTTCTTTTTCAGGCTAAGTGCTCTCAGGGAAGTTTCAAGGCTAAGGGCAATACAGGGCAAAGAGGCTCTATCCGCTCAAAGGTAGGGGAAATAATCCGCGAAAGGTAAGGTTTTGGCTCTTCTTCTTCAAGTCGGGAATCATAGCTTTACAGCGCGGTCAGGGCAAAAGGAGATGAAAGCGATCCTCTATCTGGCAAAAGTCTCGCTCGCCTCCTAAAGCGGGTGGCTACCGCACAACGGGACGTTGCTTGGTGGGTGGGCATTTGGGAAAGTCGACTGATCCTGGTGAAATGAAATTCCGTGTTAAGATAATGGTAAGCATTCTAAGGTAAAGGCTGCAAAGATTGACAATGCATTGTCAATCTTGTTTAGGATGATGCAAATGAAGCTTCACATAGTAATAGCATAGGTAAAGCATTAAATAGTAGTCTCGGTGGCAGGAAAGCGGTATCTGGTCAATCTAGCCTGGGCGGGCAATCGATCCTCACTCACAGGTGGCGTCTCTTTCTTTATCTTTTCAATCTAAGCTAAGCTCCGGAACCGAACCAACCCCTCACTCCGCTCGCCTCACTTTTCGTTGGCGGTGGAGGGCACACGAACCGCACTCTCCCTTTTTCTTGAAAGAAGACGAGTGGAACGAATCTTTTTTCAAGAACAAAGATCGATCCGATCTCCGAAGGCAAGCACCTCCTTTTCCTTTTTGGTTTAGCAACCATTCTTAGTGGAATAGCTAGAAGACTTGGCTTATCCCGCTGGTGTAGTGCTAGCGTCTTCTTCCGATGAAAAGCAAGGTGCGTCTGATTCCAAAGAAAGGAATTGATCGTCTTGATCGCTTTGATTCAGAAGTTCTTGACTTGATGAGATTGACAATGCATTGTCAATCTTGTCTAAAATAAGCAAATGCATAGCATAATAGTCTTCCGCAAGTGCAGCTTCTCAAAGGCGGCTTGGAAGCGCGGTAAGGTCTATCCCTTTTTGGGTCGAAAGAGTCAGGTTCAAGCTCGGCTCGTACAGAGTCAGGCGATCTACGTTTGGGGAAGGAAAGGTCATGCATACCGTTCACGTTCAGGCGAGAGGTCATAATAAAGGCTTAAGAGCGCAGTAAGGGAATTAATGAACAGAATCCGAAGCTACTGTGGGCGGTGGGCGAAAGGAGGGCGGGCTAGGGCTAAGGTAGGGGAGTGGGGGAGGTCTTTTGGGTCATTCTTTCATTTAATAGTATTGTACTATAGTTGCCATGTATGGCTTGTACTACTGTATGCAAGGATAAGCTCGACAACCCAACTCATATTGTATTTGTCCTTAGACAGGCACGCCGGCTGCATAAACTTCATGCCCTCGCAAAGAAAAGGTTTCCCTGCGGTTACTGGCTCTGGAGCAAGAGGCCTAAAAGACTCGAACAGCCAAAAGTTCACGACCCACAAGGCGCCTCCCGCACAGTTTGGGAGCTCCGCATTTGCACCCTCGTAGGCCGCCGCGACCGTCTCATTCAGTCCGGCATGTGCGCCAGCTGGAGAAGCAGCGGGCTCACCCACTGCTTCTCCGGGTGCCAACGCAAATCTAGCACCACAGGTGAGCCTCGAGGCCAGTACCTCATACTCTCGAGAGCAGTTCAGGGATCGGTTGCAGTAGACATACCTCGACAGCAGGAACATCATAAAAGCCCATCTCTACCGCAGAGTGACCGGCTGCCCTTCCTCGCCCATTACTCAGCAATCCATGGCTCGTAGTTCTTGGTGGGGTAGTGGTGGTTGAGCACTTTCCTTCTTTTGGCTTGATTTTTTAATAAGGGCAGTCCGTGTCTGGGATTCTGCATCTTCTTCCTCCTCAGTCAAGCCAGGGTGACGTTTCGGTAAGATCCGGTGGAGACCGGCCATGAACTTAGCGAAAACGGGACCCCTTCTTAGCCAACATGCAGCGCCAGTTTATCCTTTCACTTATTTTGAGATTAAATTAAGGTACTTCCTGGAATGGAAGGACTGCTCTTCGCGAAAATAACGTATGGGCATAGAGCCTTTTGTGGCTGGCCCCAGCAAGAAAACGGATGCGCTAACGCAGCCCCCTCTTAAGTAAGTTGTCAGTATACGGGGATGCGCGCCTTACAACTTACTTAAGAGGGGTTAGTCAAATTGCTTGTTTAGTAAGAATATTCTGCAATGCAACTTTTGAACGCGATAAAGCGGCTGAATTTTCATGACTTTTTAGACCGAAAAACTAGACCGCCTACGCCTATCCACCTCTTCCGTGTCTTGCTACTCTTCTTCTACCGGCAAAGTTAATTTGGGATCCCCTTAATGGAGACGGCGATTCAATGATCTTCCTATTTATCTTCTGAACGAATCGATTCGATTTGATATACCGCAAAACCACCTCTTTTTCTGCCACCTGGTAAGCGCTTCTCCTGCTGCCAGCCACCTGCCGCTCCTCTGTCTTTTTTGGCTTGTGCCTCGGCTTTGCTGCCCTCTCTCTCTGTGCCTCTTCCTTCTTTATTCTGAGAAAAGGGTAGCGGACAGAGACAAACTGAAAGGGAGTGAAAGTCCTCATCGATTCTCTCTTCTCCGGATCCTGATCCCTCTCTCTCTAGCGCCTTTACTGCGGCTTGGCTTCTCCCTTCTTTTATTGTTACTATAACTGCGACTTTGACTCCTACTGAACACGAACCACAGCCAGCTGCAGCTACCGGAAAAGAAAGAACTCTTTCAGAAGCAAGAACTTGAGCTATTTGAACAGCACGAACAACTTTGACTCGTACTGTCTCACCAGCTACTGGATAAGCTGTCAAAGAAACTACTGCTACTGGAACTTAAATAAACAGGATTTTGTTTCAATTCAATGCAACCGGCTAAGAGGAAGAGGGATCAGTCTTTTGTGAAAGTGCCCCAAATAGCCCACAGTCTGACCAAGAAAACCTCCTTTCTCGATTCCGATCTCAGCCCTAAACATCGTATCGATCGTTCAGCGGCCTTCAAACGGCCTATCCGTTGCCTTTTGATTCAGAGCCTCATCAGATCTATTTTGCGCCCCAACTGTCGTAAACTCGGATTCCCCGCCCCGCTTGGCTTAATTTACATTCCTACTTCTTTTAGTCCAAGTCAAGGATGGGGGTGCCCTAAATGTGCGCGGTAGCACTCCTTATTTCCGGAAAATAGGAGTAGAATGAAAAGAGGCGCAAGCTTGTAATCTTCGATTTTCCGCCTTTGAAATGAACTTTTGCTCTTGTTTGATGTGACACTCAGAAAAGCTCTTTGCCTCAGGTTTCTGTAACTAAAAAGGGGCAATCCAGTAAGTCAATGCAGTCAAGCCAGTCAGTAGGGAGGTCCAGCTTTGCAGTCTAGCGAGTCAAGGGATGAGAGCGAAGAAAGCGGTTTTTCCTCAATAGATAGGCTCAGTTCAGCTCACGAAGAAGACGAAGAGCTGTCCTCCTTATCCCCGGCCTTACGGCACAAATGCCCATGTATATGTTGGGTGGTAGCTGTTTTCAAGAGCAAAAGACCCCTTAGAGGTCGAGCACCAGCTCGGGGGGTAAGAGCCTATCTGAATGAGTAAGAGCTCGAACTTGAGGAATAGGTGTAAGGGCTATAAGCAGGTGTAAGGGACGGGCTCAAAGCAGGTGGAAAAGCTATAATATAAGAAGTAGGAATAGGAGCTATAACGAGAAGAAGGAGTCAGAGTCATAACTTGTCTTAAGGAGTAAGAGCTCTCACTTTAAGAAGAGTTCCAGTCTTAGAATGGATCCATGAACAGAGCTAGGGAACCTGCGCACGCACGATAAGTGCTACGGCCAATAACCAAAGGAGGCCAACGACTAAGGAGCAGCCCCAGCTAAATAGAACTACGACTCAGCGTAGGGCGCAGAGATTCGCTCACAAAGGATGTGACGCACCCGTCGGCCTCAGATGGACGAGACAAAGAGCGCAACTCAGGGGGCGAGAACTAAAAGAGGTGGAGGTCCGGACAAGGCTAGAGCCAAGCAGAGGGATGGAGTAGGGGAGGACTAAGGGAAGACCGGTTGGTGAAAGTAGGCACGAGTGGAGAGGCAGGTGAGGAAGCGCAGGTGTGGAAGTCGAGTCTAGTATTGTTTTCGTAGGCGAGTCAGAAGCAAGCGAGAGGTACAAAGAAAGACGCCTTTTCTTTTTTTTTGTTCCGCTTGATTTCTTAAGTTTCTTTGGTGGTTTTCAATCCTGCTAAGCAAGTGAAAGGTGCTGAGCGTTCTCTTCCGCCCTGAGTATCGGAAATAAGCAATATGATTCAACACCGAATGTTTGACTTCTTTGCTCGAGAGACCTCGTGACTTTCTAGTATCTATCTTATCTCTCGTGACTCGAAATTGGATTCATCATTTACATTGGCCTTCGCCGCTTACCTTCGTTCCTGGGAACAATTAGCATTGCCTGCGATTCCTTTTGATAATGAATGAAAGCATTACCCTTTTTTGCTTTCTTTTCCGGTAGTTGATAGGTACTCGCCTGCGAGGCATCCCGTATCGTACAGATCAGACTCTCTCTATAGCCTTGGAATAAAAACATCCGGTCAGGCCAGTCAGCTGGTTCGGGGTAATGGACGGAGAGTGGGCATGTGGTCTCCCTGTCGATCTCTTTCTGGACAACATGGATTTCTGGACCTCGTCTTTCTTCGCCAATTTTATTTCCTTCCGGTGTGATTGCATTAAAACCACTTTCCCCTCTAAAGCCACTATTCAAAATGGAGCTTGACGTGGAAGGGGGGATGATAACGAAAGGGAGTTGGTGCGGCATTCGAAGTAGGTGCGGGTGAGGCATTCGAGTTCGAGTGGCTTTGGTACCGGACAGAGGAAAGAGACAGAATCCATTGTTGATTGATATAGCTTACTTTATAGGGGCTTGGATGAAAAACGAGCCTATTCTTTTTCCTCAGTTTAAGCTAGCGATGGGCCTGATAAAGGCTAGTTAGCTGGCTTTCTTGCTTGGGATTGCTTGCTGGCTTACTATTACGATTGCCCTCACTCGCAAGCCGCTTCCAATAATTCCAATAAGATTGTTTTCAACATTCCTCCCCCGCCATTAGAGTTGGGCTTATGGTTGAGCCTCTTATTGCGTAGTCCGCTTTTTTTTTTAAGAAAGCAAAGAGGCGAGCTTTAAGACGTTCTTTGTTTGATCCTTGTTGTACTTTCGGGTTGGAAAAAGACCTCGTCCTCCCTTGCCTGCCAGCACACCTGAAGGAAAGGAAACCGGTATAACACAACACAAACAAAGGAACCGCAATCACCACAAGCAATCAACGATTAAAAATGACAAAAGAAGGGGGCATAGGAGATAGAGGCGGAGTCTTGGCTGTAGTTAATGGGAGGACTCAGAGTCGCAGTAGGAAGAATAAAAAATAGGAGAGCAGTAGAGAATAGAAAGCGTCTTGTCAGAGCATATGTAGCTTCTGATATAGGAGCTGGAGCAGGAACACGAGTAGGAGCTCTTGTTCGTTCGGCTTGTTAGCTAGTCTTTCCTTGCAAGCCACCAAGCCTTATCTTCGTCTCTGAACCTGATCGTAGACCACCCTTCGATCGAGTTCTAAATTTTCTTTTTGATTCATTTGTAACATAACATATAGGTATAGGCGAATAAAAGATAAGGATCTTCGAAGCTGTGCTAATAGTGGTAAAGAATAAGGTAAGAAGAGGTTTTAATCAAAAATACGGGGAAGTATGAAATTTTCCAATGTTCGACCAATCACTCGTCTAGGGGGGGAATGCTCTTGATTTACTTTGTCACTATACGAACACAATGTGAATTGCCTCAAAGATGGTAAATTTTGACTCGCCTCGCACCGGAAAGCAAGCAGCAACTAAGGGAATAGGGAATAGGGAGCTTCGGGAGGCTCGCGAGACCACTACGGGATAGAGAATAGGTCCTGTTTTGGATGCTCCAGGCATAATACCTGGACTGGTCTGTGGTCTGATATCAGGCTAGGGATGACAGCCATCTTGATTATAATTCTGCTCAGGCTTCTCCCACGATGAATGACACTGTCGATCCTTGAAAGGATCCTGTTCTGCCGTTACACCAGGTTTTTATTCCCACTGGCGTCTTTGAATCCAACTCTTTCAAGCATATTGCTGAAAAATTCCATGTGACTCCTATTTACGTTATGCCCACCTTTCATTTTCCTTTTCATCCGTGAAAATCACCAATAAACAAAGATTTAGTGCTTTCTCTAGATCATTCAAAAATGGGGATCCTCCTGCCCGGAGTGGGAGGGCCTCTAACGTTGGTGACCACATATTTACTCCCTGAGGTTTGATATCTAAGCCATATATTCTGCCACCCCTACTATACAAAGCCGCCTCGGTCTTAAACTCCCTCCAGGACAACAGAGTCATTGTTTAGGATGGCAGCGATTCTACCATTTGATACAAATTGGCCATTGGGGAAAATGCTTTTGGCAAATCGTGCGCCCCGGCGGATAATTATGATGGAGCTCGCTCAATGGGAAGCGTGGATTCTTTAGATCTGGATAGAGTCTCGCTCCGGGGGAAGCAAGATGGGTAGGAAGCTTGCTGGGTAAAGCTGGCACCCCTTATAACTTAAAGGCTTAGGTGCCATGGTTCGAGTCTTTCATTCTTCCTAAAAACAGCTCGACTAGTACGAGCCATCAGCTTATAGCTCTAGCTTATGAAGAGAAAAGGCTCTGGCGGATCAGGATCTTTCTCAAACGAAGAATTGAAGAGGAGACTGAACTCTAAATCATACACCAGTTGGTTATCTGGTCCTCCATTGGAACCTCGAGCTTACTTACTTCTCGAGCGAGAGTTCCACGAACCTATAAAGCACGCACGGTCCGAGAAAGCTGTGAAAGCATTCCGCCGGGAAGTCGACCACGGAATGTGAGCTACATGATATGAATAATCTTGTGTTGACCGGCTTAATCTTGGGGAAGGAAGAAGTTTATACGAGAGATACCGGGTGATGTGATCTGGGAGCCCGCTATAATCTCTACTTCTCTTTTCACCTTGCTCAACCATGCTCACAGATAGAAACTGGATAGAAACAGAGTGCCATTTGATGGATAACTAGGAAAAGGGGATAAGGATACAGGAAGAAGGAGGTCATAAAGAAGTAACGGCTGGCTGGTAGTAACGACTTGTCACGATCAATTGTTTCTTTAATTTTTAATGTTCCAGGTGTAAAAAAGAAAGAAATAACTAATAACTATAGTTATAACTAACTAGTTCTTGTATATAGCCATTTTACAAGCTTTAAGGGAGTCTAAGGGGCGAGCAATAGGTTGAGTGTAGTTGTCAAATCCAATCCAACTTGTACTTGAATGTTGTCACATCAAAGTGCAGAACAGATTCAACGCCCTGGTTCTCACTCAACATTAGACCAATCTGCTAGGAATGCTGATGGGCTACCATCGGACTGCGAGCGCGCGAGAGCGAGAGACGGACTGACGACGGGCTGCGCGCGAGACAGAGAGAGAGAGCAGTGAGAGAGAAAGACCCGATTAGGGTTAGGGAGAAAGACCACAAGCTTTCCGGCGATAAGATGAAACGGCAAACAATTCTGGCCGGGTTCGATCATCGCTCTGATACCATGTAAAGAAAAAACTTAGTTCAGTGGGAGAGGATTCATTACTTACCCACAAGAGGGATATAAAGTCAAACAACAAGCGTACTCTATTGACTGTGCGACAAGTATACAATGGAACAATATACAGAAAAAAAAAAAAAGATCCCTACACATAAAATCTCAACATTGTAGGCCTTGTGAGTCTCCTATAGAACAGAGGCATAGACTCACTTCAGAGGACGGCGAGTTCATTGAAGATGTGTCTAAGTTTAGAAGCATGGTTGGGAGTCTAGTGTATATAACCATCACACGACCCGACATTGCCTATGTTGTTGGAGTCGTGAATCAATTCATGCAGAAGCCAAGAACGAGACATCTAGATGCCGCATACAGAATCCTCAGATATATGGTTCACCTGGAAAAGGTCTTCTTTTCCCATCTTCCAGTTCCCTTCAGATGACAGGAGACTCCGATGCAGATTGGGCAGGAGATGCGCTGGACAGGAAATCCATCACTGGAAAAACATTTTTTTTATTGTCATTGGAGACAGCTCTATCTCGTGGAAGAGCAAGAAGCAGCAGCTTGAAAGTCATTGATCAAGGAAGGGCGAAATCCAGTTCTTTCGCTAAGTATATATAAGGATATGCCCACTAAAGCTGGGAATCTTGTGTGGGCAAAGAGCTTGTTGGAGGATGGTCGTAGATCAAGAGCATCGAGAGCCGCCTTACCTTATTATTAGAGAAAGGGCATTATGTAAGAAAGAAAGTGGTGGCAAGCATCCGCTATCCATCTCAAAATCTATCTGTTCCAGCCCCAGGAGAAGGCTCTAACCCCGAGAGGGAAGGCGAGTACAAGCAATCTTCCATCTCCACCTGCTGCTTGAAAGCCCGATAGGGCATTCTCTTTATTGTCAAAATCCAGCTGTTCTGGCTAGCCTTCATCCGAACCTGGCTATGAACACCCAAGGCGGGTAGGAACCACCTCCTCTAGAGGCAAGATAAGCCCCCAAGACCATCATCTGCGAATGAACATCCATCCTTTTCTATTTCCATCTCTCCATTCGACAGCTCCGCTTCCTCAGCTCCACCTTCATCTCCTGGTCCGGCCCCGGCAAAACCCTTCTTTCGAGTCCACCTCTAAGGGCATCTATTTCTTCATTTCCATTTTTTGATCCCCCATCCGCTTCCCCAGCAGCTAGCTAGCAACCTCAGAGGGGAAGTAGGCCCCACTGGAAGCTATTTCACACCCTTCACCAGGTCTCTCGAGCCTTTGTTCCGCATCTAGCAGCGACTAAGAAGGCATCTCTTTCTCTTCATCCCTCAACTCGCTATCGAGACCAGGCAAAATGAAGGCGAATCCTGGTCTCTTTCTTTCTCCACTGGCCATGGAACCTCGAGAGAAGCACATAAGCTCGTTAGCGGATGACCTGATATGGGAGCTTCTAATGGAACCCCTAGCTTTCGAGGAATCATCAAACGCCCGCACTCCATTGATTCGAATCCTTGCCATCTATTCGGGTGAAAACTCGCCCATTTCCATCTGGGAGTTCATTGCCAAGGTTTGATCTTCCCAGTCACGCTTTTGAGTCACCCTCTCCCATTGGGGTTGATGGCTAGCTTTCTATACCGGTCCCCATCCGTGGATGGCCCTCACCAGCGGGGGTCGAGTCAGAGGAATAGGGATCAGAGGTTGCTCATTAGCGTCTAGGTCGGGAAGGAAGGGACCGGAACTCATTATAGAAATCTCTATGGCCGCCCGGGTGCTCATAGCCAGCCCCGGAAGAGAGGGATGCAGAAGGATACGTTGGCATTGCCCTGGCCGGGGCCCACTGATTTCGGATGAAACGAATGGCGCAGAACATAGAGAAGTTTTTTCTTTATATACGTCAACCGGATAAGCCCCTTCGGGGGGGTGAGAGACGACTCGACGAATATGATCGACCTGCAAGGAAGAGTCCGGGGCTCTGTCCTACAGGGAACCCTTCTTTCTAAAGCCGCGGGTCCTCTCTCGGAAAGGCGATGTGGTAACTAAAAAGACGGGTGACGTGACACCCTAGGTGTCTTATTTCTCTCCCTTCTCTCTCCTCTAATTATGGATGAGAGTAGGTGAGTTAGAGCTTATTGGTGGGTGTATTCTTCTAGGGTTTGGCTCTCTCTTTCCCGGGGAAAGGCTAATCCTAACCCGCCCCGGGGTGTGCTGTTTTGCGATCTGTCTGAGGCGTTCTCGTCCTCTCGCTATGGGCTTGCTTCGAGTTGGTATAACTAACTATACTCTATATAATCGTTAGATTATATAACTAGTTATATATAACTAACTCATCGTTTTCGCACAGATCAGATCTTACCAGGTTAGTATGAATATTTCGGGTTAGGGTTTGATTGCCCTGTGAGTTATCCGGTTGAGTTGTTTGATCTTTTTAAATCGAGATTGCGTTGGTTTCTAGTTCTGAGCTATCCCGTAAATCTTAGTGAAACAATGGGGTGGATTTTTCCGAAAGAGGATCTATCTCATTGATCTCTTTTGTTTAAATGGGCACCTATCTTGTTGTTTATTGTCTCATGATATTTTTTTTGTCATGAAAGATGCTATCTCGGTGACCTTGAAGAAGGTAACTCAGAGGAGTCCCATCAATCTGCGCCAGTGGTTTTGTCGGTCGCTTCGGATTGCAAGAGTGGCTCCTCGAGTCTTTTCAAAACGGCGGGAGCTGTCGACTTTGGGATTCAAATTAGCTCGGATTGCGCCTTCGTGGGGATTAGCTTTCCAGCTAAGCAAATGAGAAAGAAAGGAGTAGCGGATCCCTTTGTCTGTCGCATGATACCCGGGAGTTAGCACCGGTAGCTATGAGTCAGTCGGGGTAGTCACTCCCAAGAGTCCCATTGAAGGTAAAGATGGGATCATTTGTATGCGCCATACCTATAAGAGGCGCGGGAGAGAAGGTCGTTTTTCTTCCTGACTGAAGGGCTTAGAATGAACACAAGGCTTTCTTTTAAATTACCCTACGAGCCCGCCTCTGACTGAGAGCGAAGTAGTTGGAAGAATCTCCGCTTAGGGTTGGTGTGGCCGATCACGCTAGCAATCCAGAAGAACTTGAGGCTCAAAAGAGTAGGTAAAGTGGATTGACCCGTTTAGTCTCCGCCGAATCCCGCCCTAGTCTGAGCACCCATGTTAGGGTTGACGCTAAGCTGGCAAAAAGGACATCTTCGAGGGAGTGAGACTCATCACCTCATGCTGGAGATCCCGTGGTCGCCCTCTATGATCCCCAAATTCACGTCAACACAGTAACTTGGGTACACTTCTTTTTAACCATGCATACGTTTAGCTCCGCAGTAAACTCCTCCTCTCCCAGGCTTCTTGGAGCTAGGTTTTTCTTCCACATCTCCTGTCCAAGGTTCCCAGCCCCGATGACAGAAGAAGGATAAGCTAAAATGGGAGCTGGAGGGGCTGGGAACCTTGGACAGGAGATGTTGGAGGGTTCTGGGCGGGTAGGTTTGATGCTAGCTCTGTTGCCTTGGCATTTGTTTTTCTTCCTAGCAAAGGCGCCATCTTTATTAAGTGAAAACGTGACTTTCATAGGCCTATAGGTCTTTTCTTTGACTGGTGCTCTGCCTGAAAATACGAAATTTGAGTTTTTGAGACCAGTGCGATAAATGGGCTTTTGAGACTCCGTTTTGTTAACAACAGGGTGGTCGTAGATCATAAATCGATGATAGCCGGATTGAGCTTTATTATCGAGAGTGTTGATAGGCCTACCGGACCTATTCGCTAGCTTTCACAGAGCTTATTGCGAAAGCGAATTAACGCTTGCTTCGCCCTCCAGCTAAAGAGAAATGAGAAATTCCCGATTCAAGAAGAGAGATGAGCGATTCCAGATGCGACTAGTTAAAGGAAGAACGGGAAAGGAAATCCCGTCCTGATACAGTCTTTCTTATTAACTCAATAAAGGAAAGAATATGTCCTATACGTCATTCCGGAAATGAAAAGATGCACGACCAGACCAGCTCTTTGCTTTACTAAAGAGTAGTAAAAGGTTATACGATTCATTAGTTCTCGCCAAAGACCCCGCTGCCTGCCACTTGAAGACAGTCCCTAGCGCCTACAGACTGCTTAAGGGAATAAGACCTTAAGCTTCTAGGAAGAAGGAAAGAAGGGATGAGCGTAGATCAGGGTGGGCGTAGAGAGGAAGGAATCCCCTGCTAAGGATGTCTGTCACAAGAGGACTACTCTTTGATCTCTCTCCTACGCTCTTCGATAGCTGCTTGGCTTACAGGAACTACCAGATTGCTAGATCTTATTTCTTATTATATGTTCTATCTTGATCTAAAACTACCAGTAGGAAGATTCTCTTAACAGGAAGAGGACAATCAGACGAGAGAGGGTAGTACTATATATATAGGCGAGGGGCAATTAACTCTCTAGGCAGCTTCCCCATCTTAGAGAAGGGATCAGGGTACAGATGGACTCTCTTTTCCTAGAACTTATACCAGGGGTGTTAGGAGGGATAAGGAAGAGTAAGGCAGCAGCATTTCAAAGAGACTCAACAGAGAGAGAAGTAGGACTAGTAGACGAAACAAGAGGAGAATACAGGAGCAAGATGAACTCTCAGTTAGCTACTAAGGAGGAAAAGAGAGCATACTTTCTAAACTTATTACAGGAAAGTATACCCTAATGAGGATAGCGAAAGTCGCGTTCAAAGCCTTAAGTTAAGAGAAGCCTAAAAGAAAAAAGAAGAGAAAGCAGAAACTCGTAAAGTGATGATCGCGCACTGATGTGGTTTCATCGCTCATCGATAGCTAACTGCCAACACAAGATTCTACTCCAATTACTTAAATAGAGTTAGAGCAGGGATTACACTTTTAGGTATAACAGAGGGAAGGCGTAGTGATAGAATACAGTCTTATACGTCCTATCTTGATATAAACCTTTATAAGACAATGTTGAGATTGTCTTATTCTTATAAATAAAAAAGAATTGTCGTCATAAGATTGTCTGCTGCTCTCTAACAACCTAGCCATGGGATAGGAACTACTAGGATAGGAAGCTACTAGAGGAATTCTTAAACATCCAAAAGCTCCATCCTAGAAGCTAGAAAGGAAGGAAATGTAAAAGCTAACTACTTTGACTGCAACTAGGAAAGATAGAATGGGAGACAAGACCTAAAATCTTTTACATACTATACCTATAGTTATAGCATGGGAAGTCCCAACCACAGGAATGAGGAAACTCGTAGAGTGAGACAGCATCGGTTGCAGATGTTGAGCCACTCGGGAAGAGGTACTTCTACACCTTAAGCAGCCTTTACCTCCTTTGAAGGGACGACCTATCTAACTCTTAGATGAAGGAAACTAGTTATATTACCATTTTAATTGAGCCAAAAGGCCTATTAAAAAGAACTAGAATAGGGGAACTCATGAGGAGAGCTAAACTAACTCTCGTTGAAATGCTTAATAGAAGCCTTCAGGGAAGATGTAACAGAAGGATAACGTTGATTTTGTACACTTCCTTAGAGAACTGCAAGTTAGTTAAGGAAGTTCATGTAAGTCCTACACCTAAGTATGACCGTAAATAGGGAAAAAGACTCCTTTGCTTAGAGTTATTCAAGAAGAGAACTAAGGATTGAATGAGGTACCGTTAGGGCACCCTAGTCGTCCCTCTCTATGCCCATATCTATTTAGTAAAAAGGCTAGTTCAATCGCTCTGAGGAAGTACTCTAACTTGAATCAGTATCTAAAATAGGGAATCTTCTGCTTCTGTGCGATATCGATCTTCTGTTTATGGTAAGCGGTCTGCCCTTCCCCTTACTAAAAATAAAATAGGGAATTAAAGCTTCGCTTCCTGCACGCCTTCCCTCTTCTGCTCTTCCTGTCCCTTTCAATTGGTCTGCCGTCTCTTCTTTGATTCCCGTTCTTCCTTTCATTCAACTCCTTCGGACCCTTGTCTTTCTTGGTTAAACATGAATTATTTTTATAATTAATCCATTAAGAGCCAGCTCTCTAACTGAAAGAGAGGTCTCTCGAGCCAACTAGGTGTGGAGCCACTGGGCTGGGGAACTCCCGAAAATAAGGTTTAAATAGTAAAGGAAAGGAAAGACAACTATTATGTAGTATGCCCCTAAGAGAGTAGGGAATGAAACTATCAACCATTCGTAAAGAAGTCAAGCTAATAGTACGGTAAACAGGAGCAAGACGGTATGCAATCAATTAATGGAAAGGATACAGGTTTTTATCAACTCTATCTGTCCGTTGCTCTGTCCACGAGTAGCGTCCGTTGCTTCTTCATTCCTAGCTGGCAAGCTAAGTTCTAATCACTTCGATTCCCGTACACGAGTACCTTCCTTCAAATAGAGATATTCCCTTTCCTAATATTCTAATTATGTAAGCGAATCCCTTGTTTCTTTGGCTTCTTTCTTACTTAAGCCAATAAGTCCTGCGCCTGGTAGGTGCACTGATCGTAGACCACCCTTCTCTACGACCTTAACTCTTAGTTTATAGTAAGTCAGTCTCCTGATGCTACCCAGAAGCTCTTAACTCCCTCCTGATTCTCGTTGTTAGGTTTTTTTCCCTAGGAAAGAGCTGCACTAATGGGAGATTAATCTTTATGGTATTCTGCTACCCTCTCCTCAAAGAGTAGACTTCTATTACCAGGGGGAGGGGGGCTCGGTGTGAGAAGGTTGGGAGACTTGAACCGTGCATCTTTGCTCAGCATGGTTCGACGAAAGAAAGATGTGTAAAATGGCCCGGGGAAGTAATGCTTTGTGGGCACAATTACTTCGAAAAAAAGATTCTAAGAATAAGTCCATTTGGGAGGTTGAAGTTAAGCCCACTTCTTCTTGGGTTTGGAGAAGTCTCCTATCAGTTAGAGAGCTGGCTCATGGATGCATTAGAAATAAAATAGGGGATGGAAAGGGCACTAAGCTGTGGACGGATCCTTGGTTACCAGAGGGAAGAGTGCTTTCTGTTTATGGAAGATATCTTATCTATGATTTTTTAGAGGGTTATTTTTGAGTGGAGAAATTTAGAAACCATCAAGGGAACACTCGGAGGTTGCCATCCCCAATTACTGTGGAAATCTCACATGCCTTGGACAAGATCAAAGAGGTGGAATTACCGGCCGAAGGTACGGAAGATAAGGTGATATGGAATCAAACTCCTACAAGGAAGTATACATTGAAATCCGATTGGAATGCTTTCAGAAAAACAATGCCTAGAGTTGGTTGGAACAAGCTGCTTTGGCATCGTCAGGTAATTCCTATACATGCTTCTTGTGTTTGGAAAGTCCTTCACTTTTTTTGCACCCAAGAGATGTTAAAAAGGAAAGGTTTCCACTTAGCCTCGATATGCGTGTTATGTATAAAAGCCTAATAAAACGTTGATCACTTATTTATCAAGTGTCCCTTTGCACAGTGGCTATGGAGTGTTTGTAGTTTGAAGCTAAAGGTTAAGCTACAGGCTTGTGAGACGGTGGAAGCTTTGGCTGTTCAGTTTAAGAAACTCATCAATGGCTCTGGTCAGATATGTGCCATCGCCAAACTGGCCTTTGGTGCGGTGATCTTAAATATTTTGACAGAACAGAAAGGAATAGAAGAGTTTTTTTTTTATATAAGTATTCAACGAAGTAAGGTTATGAACACTATATGCGAGTGTTCCCAAGGATCTGATGACCGACCTCTCAACAACAACAACAATGCCGGTACCAGATCGGGCCATCATCCGATCCCCGAATCTCGATCATTCCCATCTCCGGTATCTTTGATGTCATCCTCTCTCGTCCCCTTTTCATCAGTTGAGTGCTTTCACGAATTGCCGACCTGCCTTTGATGTGCAGATTTGTTCAGGAGGTAGCCCCATCAATCCTTTGTTTTCAACCTGCCTTCCTATAGACCTCTTGGTTGGCTTTTAATCATCGAATCCTGACTTCAACGGAAAGGTTTTTATCCAACTAATCGATGTGATCTATGTAATTGTGAGGGTTAATCTCTAGCTCTTATGAATAAGTCTTATGAGATTTATGACCCTTTTCAGAGATTGCTTACTAGGTGGAAGTGTCGATCATGCCCAAGTCTATGCATGAGACTTTGATTCAATGGAACCTTCCTTCTAAATCTAAATCCACGAATCAATCCATGGCACCAACTTTTTAAGCTATATGAAATGCACACCACATGGTGGATGATATGGAAAGAAAGGCCTTTTCGATGTTTTTTTTTTTAAGCGGCAAGATTCATGAATTCTTCCCCTCCGCTTGCTACTTTTCTTACTTTTATCCCTAAAAAGGACAACCCACGCACTTTTTTCTTTCTCGATGACCCTAGCGAGCGACTACGCGAGACTACATCCATATCTCGCCAACTAGCTATATTTTGTTGCATAGAAAGCTCGAGATTCTAGGGTTCTAGTAAGGTTTGGAACCCTTCTGTAGCTATGTCGCTTTTATGTGTCACTCATTTCCTCATCTCCCTTTATATCAAAGGCAGGTTTTCTAGCCTCGATGCCCAGTGAAGGCTCGTTTCTTTAGAGAAAAATAGAAAGAAGACTCGCCCCTATCTTACTAATAATAATGCAGGTTTTTTTTTGGCTTGCCCCAATTATAAACCAAATAAGGGCGCAGGAGCGCCCAACCTAGGTTAGGGGTTTTCTACGCTTGGTTCATCCCGAACGAAAGAGGTTTTCTAATCGTGCAGCTGAAACTCAGATAATAGCCGGTGGAAGAAAGAATCCATCGGGGTGGCCGGAAAGAATAGGGTTGGGGGAGATCGAAGGGTAGAGCCGGCTAGCGGGCAAATTCCCTTAGTCAGAACTTTTTTTTTTACTGTCCACAACTATAGATGCTGCTCATATGCTTTCTTTTGTTGTTCGGCTACAACAACATCACTTGATTGAAGAAGCCATTAGCGCCAGATCTGCGGGCTTCTCTTTTCTCAATAATGAAAAAAAAGATCCTGTTCTTTGAGAAGCAACTGCATTCTCATCTTCCAAACATCTAAATTTAGAGGTTCAATCTTGCGATGCTTGACAATCGTATGCGTTAATGCAGTAATCATATCAGCAACCATAGATCAATAATATTGTTTCACTACCATATCTGCACAACCTGGGCTCTCATACCAGATGAGAACAATCTTTAGCTGAAAGAAAGACAGAATTGCAAGGAATGTGCAGAGCGGAGACCTGCGGTTGTTGAGTGGCAGCAAATGAGAAAGACATTTAGTTTTATTTTATTCTAAAAACAAATATATATATAACTAAAACACATTTTTAAAAACTATTTTAGATCACTCCACTCTCTCTAGACAACGGATTTCTTCGACGTCTGTATCCTACTCTCAAAACCCAACCTCAGAAAAATAAAAAAAGCAGGCTCTCTCTTCATTTGTTTGTGCCCTTTGAGTCCTTTTAAAGACCCAACAGATCCCCCAAGGGGCGTGTCTAACTACCTCATAGAGAGCATCCACAAGACACTTAATTTGCCTAGATGCATCTTTTTGCTTTCTCTCACGACCTTTCGGTCCCCGGTTTCACTGGATCATTTTAAGGTCACAAACCGCCCTCTACAGTTGCAAATGTGAAACGGTGCTAAAGCAGGACCCGTGACTCTTAAAAATGACTGCTCAATCGAGACTTGAGTCACCTTGGAGTCAGTCAAGCCACATACTCAACAACGTCTCTGTCTGAACTGTGGAATCCCTAAATCGAAACACACTAGACTAGAAGAACTTCAAACACTGGATCTGCAGATCTACGTGTATTAAAAAATTAAGGTCTTCTTCAATCAGGTTCTCAAACCAATCAGGGACTTCAAAAGACCAAACGATTCAATCCCAAACTATTTCTGGCGGAACCTTCCGAGTTTTTAGAGAAAAACCACCTCAACATCCTTTGTGCGATATTGTTAAACTTCTTGTTTCAAAGCGGCGAAACCTCGAGAGACTTTTCACTTGTCTTCTGCGAGTCTGAGACCTTACTTCTGCGACTACTCGACTTTTTCAAGTCCTTATCTCGACAAAATCTCCTGAAAGTCTCCTCTATCTCAGAGTCTATTCTATAATAAAAAACTCATCCACCAATAGCCCTGGATTGAGTTACATAGTGCCACCCAGGCACTCAACTCCCAATCTTTAGAAGTTCATGTGCACGCATGCACATCGACCATCCTTAGGAATGGCCACCAAACACTAAATTTCCAACAATGGAATCCCCCCTCATAGAATGTATTTTCTTAAAGAGTCTGCTGCACAATCTTTAGAAGTTCATATGCACGCATGCATGTGTCATCACCTCATTGGTCGGAGGTCCAAGGGGTCCATAGAATAAAAATCCATACTCTTCTTATATTTCTATTTTTTTATTTCTAGTTGTTCTTAGAAGAGAGAAAGAGTAGAAACAAAGGGTACGCTCTCTAGAAGATTTGCTCGGGGCTGTTCACTTGGTCGCCTGGTATCTTGAAACCTCTTTGCTTGCGGGGGCAGGAGTGGAAACGTCTGAGAGAGCGCTTCGCGAAAGAATCGTGTGGCGCGGTGAAAGGTTTCCCGTTGGGCGGCCCTCCAGGTCTTCACCTAATTGTGGAAGAGGGGAGGTGAGTTGATACTCGACTCTCTCTCTCGCCTTTCTGCAGCTTGTTCCGGTTCGTCTATTCGGGACGGGGCAGGCAGCCCACATACATGAAGAGAAGAAGAGGGGGGGTTCCTTGTCTGTCGGTCGAAGAAGGCCACAAGTGGAAGCAACCGATGCTTTGGTCAGACTCCTTGCTGCCAGTCCGTGCTTGCTGTCATGCTGGCAAAAGCAGGGGTTTCGGCCGGTTTTACCTACTATTGGATTTGAACCAATGACTCTCGCCGTATGAAAGCGATACTCTAACCGCTGAGTCAAGTAGGTAAAGCTGAGTAAAGTCAGAGAAAAGATACCTATAAGAGAAAGCCGCGCAACCAGAGTTCTCCGCGGGGCGGAGCGCTAAGAAAGAGAAAGCGTTATCACTATACGAAATGAAGCAGCGGCTAGCACGCTAAGATCAACCACTTGGAGAACCCATTACTCATATAGGGCCTTTCTTTCTTGGTCGTCTGTCTTAATAAGTGAAGTTGATTCCGATTCATGCGGTCGTTCTCTGCTGCATTGGTGTTTTCACTCCCCACCATAACAAAATGTTTCCACCATATCTCAGGAGTAGTCAAAGGAAGTACGGCGGGTCCGAGTAGGCTAAAATTCACTAAGAAGTAGGGGCATACAACAATAGATCAATTCATTCAACAAGATCCGTTCGGATCGGACCAGGATGAATGGGATTGGTCTGACCTCTCGCTCGGATGTCAGACTCCCGCCGCTTACAGATGTCCCATGCCACGTTTCGTGAACAGCTATGCCCGAGAATGAATTAATTGTGATATAGCGCCGAATAAGCCACTGCCCATTGAGACTTTAAGGGAGAGGAAATAGGGGGCCCTATACCATACATCCTGCTGCCTCGGGACGACTGCACGTTACATCATATCGCACGACAAAATGGAGGCGGAAACCCCATTCATACAAGTAGGGGTCCACTCCCCTCTCATATCTGACCTGACTTAAAGGGGCAAGCAAGAACATACTGGGGCCTGTTGGCCCCCATGAAGTGGGAGGTTGCCCTAGTTCTGGCTTGAAAGTACAACGTAGAGTAGGCTTTGCAGGGTGAGAATCAAAAGTAAAGTAGTGCAAGTTGCTCGAATTGAGAAATCAATGTCAGGGAAGTGGGTGCTAGTCCCTTGGTGTCCCAGTCGTTAAGAATTCAATTTTTCAATAATAAAACAATAAAGAATTTTGAGTTTAGTAAGGAATCGAGGAATTAACTAAAACTACATTTGACTGGCTATACTCTCTTTGTCCCCCGCCGGGTGAGCCTAATATTAATAACAACTCTAAAGGAAAGGATGATACACGTCTTGGAGTGAAGGATAGAGCACAAAAAGCTTTTTTCTGGAGATGGAGAGACAAAGTAAGCGGGGTGCTTTATCTCCTCCCTCCCGGTCCGTCCCCATTAGTTGATATACGGAATTGGAAAGGAATTCCAGATCATTCAGATTTCAGGTTCGGGTTTGGGATATGGATGGAATCGAGAGGGAAGAAAGAGTCCGGTTTCAGAGGCTTGATCCACTTTGTTTTGTAATCATGGATCATCAACAAATCCCTAAATGCTTCTTTATACTGCCGCCACGGAAAAGGTTCAGGTAAGGATAACTCTTAGATTCTAAAGTTTGAGATAGTCTTTATGAAAATCCATCTCTACCTATGTTGTGCCCTTCCTCCCAAAGCATTCCGTCTGATATACGTACTGGTATCACCCTGTGAAGCAAAGTCGGACAAGGGGGAAAGACATGGGGGAACCGTGGGTCCGACTTGCCTTGCACTACCGTCTCCATCTTGAAGGGAGCTTGACTTAGGCATGTTTCTATTATATATTTATGACTTATGATATAGCATCTGTACGTGTTCCAAGAAGTAAAGTGAAGGCATTCCCCGGTGGGAGTGATGTTCCGCTATTGCCTTCTGGACCTAGAACACATCAAGTAGAAACACGAGAAGGCAGGAACTAATTGTCTGGGACAAGACTCTGAGTAGGAACAGCAGGCAATGACGGAACTAGTGTTATAGAAAAAGAAGCGGACTAATGTAAGAATACTAAAGGAAGCTAATAAAAAAGTGGGTTTTTAATCAATGGATCCAAATCAAGTTCTTTATGATGCCAGTGAACGGGGTGGGAGCCGGCTACTGCCCACCCGGGTAGGGTGGGTTGGGAATAAGAAGTTCCCACCCGGAATTGTTCCCACTAGGTTTGGGTAGGACCTTGGCTTTTAAAGCATTGAGAAATCAATGAAGGGGCGAGACTCGAAGACAACCCCAGGCCACTACTAATCATTCACCGGGGACTACCCGGGCCAGAAAGATTTTGACCCCTTTTGACCCGAAGTCAAACATTCTATCCACTGAACTATGGGCGCTGTAGGAACCGGTCGGATTCGAACCGACGAATAGAAGTTTTGCTCCGGCCTTAGCCACTGGGCTACGCCTTTATACTTTTTTTGCTCTTTGTCGTTCGTGTATCCCCATAACATCTCATCTATTCAAACAATAGGACCGGAAGGAATGAAGTGAATTTTAGCTTTACTTTTTTACCTTTTTTTTTCTTCTTGAGTTGTTGGTCACCAACTTTTGAATCTTGCTCAGTATGAAATGCGCTTATCTGGGATTCAGATGATCAGCAATTTTGTTTACCAAGTCCTTCTCAACAACACAACTTTTTCCCCCATCAATGAATGTTGAATTGATGAATCAATGAAAGGTGACCACCACGGGTACTCTTTGACCTTTTGCCCTTGGTATCCTCTCCCCTATGTACACCAATAATCTATGATATTGTTCAATAATAGTGGAGAGAACCTTGACTTTTCTGGCTTCTAGGTCGTAGCCCGGTTCTCTAGTTCCTCTTTTCAGACCCGCTTCTGGACTGGAAGCAAAGAAAAAGAAAGAAACCCCTTTAGATTACCTCGAAGAGAATCTAGATAGTTCACTAACCTCTCGATCCCCATAGCAAATCCGATCGCTGGCAGATCAGCATCACCTATCTTTCTGTAAAGATTCTCTGAAGAGTACCTCTAAAATATGTCCTATCCCTCTCCCTCGACCTATCCACCTATCTTAAGAGCGCATACTCTCCCTCGCTTTTTCTTATTGTATTGAAAAGGCGCATAAATGAGATTTCTTTAAGATGTTGCGCCCCTATCAATGTGAATTGAGAAAGAAATTCAGGGCAAATTAAAGGGAAAATCCTCTTAAGATTAAATAAACGTTGGTTGAGTGCTCTCCCTTCTTTCTCGACCTCCTGAGATTGAATAAAGAAAAAGGCCGACCTGAAGTTGATGAAATGGGAAACGCGAAAAAGCCTTATTAAACATTTTAAGGCAGTTTTTCCATCTGGAGTAGAAGGATTCCTTTGCATGTTGGTACCAAAAACCGATGCCTTACCACTTGGCTATACTCCATATGTAGCCAAAGGGGGAAAGGAGAAGCAGCGAAGACATCTAATAGGCTTAGTAGGGCTCGAACCTACAATATCACCGTTATGAGCGGTACGTTTCAACCAATTAAACTATAAGCCCCCTTCTCTCTACTCGCACTTCCCCACCATAGTAAGTTGGGGTTGAGGAAGGGAAGAGAATCTTAAATAAATATCAAACCTTTCGAGTGTAAAGTATTTTATAAGAGCTTCGGCATTTCACCCTTCCTTTCTTAGAATCCCTTCCTTAATGATGTCTCTTATATACGCCCACCCATCCCTCGCCTATTCAAATTGGATCCGCTCTGGTATCGGATGGAAGAAGCTCTCAAACTAAGGGATCTGCCCCATTCATAGATTGAAAGATAACGAACGTCGTTTCTCCCGCTTCAGAGTGTAGTATCTCCCCCTACCCCTCGAAGGAAGGGTATTGGCACAGAGAAGAAATATTGATCTCGATCGAGGTCTCTAGCTCTCGTTCGATGGCGGAACGGTAGCGTTGGATCATTCCACCCGAGGAAAAAGTAGATATTTCGACCTGGCGAACGAACTTCGGTGGGAATGAAATGGAATGGGATGTGGAAGGTCAGTCTCTTCCCCACTGTTGAAGGGTTCGAGGTCTCGTATTAGCTCTCACTCTAGGGAAAAAAAAGAGAAGGAAGACGGCTAGTTGGAAGCAGGGGCCTCTCAAAGCAAGTTTGTTGTTTATGCCAGATCCATCTAGGGATTTATCATTTATGCGTTGACCGAGAAGAAATGGCCGGGCGGAAGGGGGGGTCTCTTCCCCTAGAGTTGGAAGTTGAAAAGCTTTTCGAAAGGCTATGGACGACCCTACTTGACTTAGTGGAGATAGGCGTTATTCATTGAAGCACTCTCTCTATAGAAGTAATAAGGAAACTTCCTCTTTTTTGGTTGAGCCCTAGCGAGTGCATTGAAGCTATCTCCCAATCAATTAGTGTGCAGACGGGCGAGATAGAGTGCAGCATTTAAAGCTGTTGGTCGAGTCAACATTTAGAGAGTACAGGTCAAATGCATTTCTTCTCAACTAAATAGTGGAGTCAACCGGGTCGAGCTTAATTAGATTCGCTTAATCCTATCTGCCCGCTGCTTCAGGTCTTGGGCTTGCCTCGTTCTGCCAGAGCAATGAATCAATGCCGAGAGTAGGTTTTTAATATGCCACTGCTTACTCCAGTTCGTAACTGGCGGTTTATGGTATAGCTAAGGCTCAAGCAGAGGAGCAAGGTTCAGATTTGAGAGGATAGCGAGTTCAATCGGTGCGATGTAAAGAAAGCCCAAAAGCACAGAATTTGATTAGGAGAGGTCCTTAATACCCCACCCAACCCAGGGGAGAAGAAGGCTTTGAATTGAGAAAGATAATGAATATTCCCACCCAACCCACCGAACACGGCCCAGTGCTCCGCTTGCTCCTTGTTCTTCTCCTCTGACTGAATGAATAGACAAAAGAAATAGGAATGAACTAAATGGAAATGAATGAGACCTTTAAGAAAGAACAGTTGAGTAGCTATTATGATAGTGGGTGCACCTGACATTTCCACGATTGAGTAACGTGGGGTGGGGTTCGAATGTACCAACAGTTCGTTAATGTAGGCCACCTGTAAAAGACCCCGGTCCATTAGTGAAACCCATATTCCCAGATGAATCACCCCCACGGCGACCCCCCCTAGCCTACATTGATTTATCAATGGGTTGGGGATAAGCATTGATTTATCAATGTTACCAGGGGCCCTCTCTTCGAATCGCAGGACTGTGGGGCTGCTGGGCTTCGAATAGATACAAATAGGTTCCTCGATCCAGGGGATGGAGAGATAGATTTAGAGTCCGGATCTCTGCAGAGGGCCGCTTGGTGCTTCTTTCCCTCGATCGGTCGCCCCAGACGGGCGAGTTCAGTCCTTCGCGACCACTTCCTTCCCACCGATAGCTCTAGTTACGCTCCGCTTCCGTCTAGACACGAATGCCTTGGAGCAAGAGACCTGGACTCACCTTCTTTTTATCCAAGATCCGGTCCAGCAGGAGAGGGAATTGAAGATTAAGCCCCTCGATCGTCGGATAGAGACCCAGGTCATGAAGTTGGTGGGCCTAGTCCCGTTCCTTCCTTCGTTTCTGTTCCCCAACGAGTGGATCTGAAGGCACGAAAGGAGGACCTGGGCGCAAGGGGAGAAACACCAGAACTTCACTCTGCCTCTTCTCCTCTTGGTCCCGTTTCCGCTCCTAGTGAGCTAACATCAGCAAATTAACTTCAAAACTCTCCTGCTATTCATTCCTCCGCTTGCCACTCCATTCGAAGCCCAGCCGGGAAGGGAAGGCAAAACAATGATTCCCATTCCCCTGCCTGTAAATGCATCTAAGGAACCCCTGAGCTCTCCTGCTTCTGCTAGCCCATCTATTGAGAGAAAGTACAAGCCTGCAAAGCCCTTCCTAGCAATAGTGGTCGAAGCTTCAATATCCAGTGAGGGGTGAGAGCAAGGTAGCTTACTGCATTCTTCGGATTCGATACCTGGGTGTGGAATGACAAGCTTAGTTGGGAGTTCACCTTCTTCATTGCTTCGGTCCGGCTCCGTATCTGCAAAGGAGCTTGAATCGGTTCGAAGGATAGATGGTTGTTCTGCTTCGGGGAGTTTGTATCCCGTTCCGGGCCGGGAAATTTAAGAATCTGGGTCTGGAGATGGCAATGCATTGGATCCAATCGATGGAAAGAAAGATTCATAGTTTGCCCTTTGATCCCCAGGGGATGGATCTGGAGATGCAGCGCGGGTCAGCCCCTGCTTGGAAGAGATTGAGTTGGTGGTTCGGAAAGGACTGATTCCCTAAGCGCTCCACTCCTACCACATTAGCTACAGCCCCTAAGGAAACATAGCTATACGAGTGGGAAACTAGAGATCCTAAACCGAAGGAACTTAAAGACTTAAAGACAGATAAGGACTTAAGGACAGAAGAACCAGAACCAGACTGCGGCTACTACTCTCAATCGTTACACGCAGGGCCCCTCACCCGAGAGTCCCTGCGCTCCACTCTTCTCACAACTAACAGCTATAAACCTACTGGCTCTATAGCTATACCCGGTGGTTGCTGGAGCACTTACTTGCTACTACTTGACTGACTACCTACTGCTCCCTCGGCCTCTCCCATTGTTGTTCGCTGATTGAACATTCTAAACCGCTCCCACAGATTAACTTTGCCCAGAGATCGGGGAGACGAATCTAGCTTCATACGAAAGCTATAATGGTCGTAACCCAAGGTTGATAGGGGGGGAAAGACGGAAGCCAAAAAATGTGAGCGTACTTCCTAGGGGGGCGCTACCTTTATATGAGAGTACTTTTTGGCCGTACCTTGCAGGTTACCGAGGTTACAAACATTTTTTCTTCCTCCCCGAGTCCGCTGAGAATAATAAGCACTTTATCAGGATCAGAAATGGGCTTTTGTATAGCAGCCAGTTGATCGCAGAGAGCCTTGAATCGATTGATCTCTATCCATCCCGTTAACCGTGAACCAGCCCCAGTCCCCGTTAATCCACCAACAGCAGTAGCTTCCGAATCGGCCACTAGCAGCACATCGAGATCGAAATCCCTTGTTGATCCCACTGCAGCGGAAGAGGAAGAAGAGGCGGTATAGACTCTTGCTGGGTATCCGGTTGGAAGTGAAAGTTGCAGAGCCGGCTGATGACGCTAGTGAACCAGCACCAGTGGATCTTGTTAAAGCAATTCCAGTTCCCGTGGCTTACCCCGACCCTGTTGATCCGAGACCCGGAGGTCGGGACAGAGGCTGAGTCGGAAGAAGCACCAATGTGAACATGGGTAACGGAAATAGAGACAGTAGCGCCGGTTCCGATAACAGATCCAAGATCCGTTACCGAGTAATGACGATCTATGAGCACATGGCAATTTCCTAAAGTGGGCATAAACCACCTGCTTAATGTATGAGCTATGCCGAACTCATCTGGGCCGGGGGTTTACGTACTATTTAAACGTATAAACGCATCTTCCTGAAAAGGAGTGGAGCTGGGAAGTCTATGAGTAACTTCTCCCAACTAAGCCACTGATCGATTCATCTATAGCCGAGGCTAAGACCATAGCTTCATCCATGCGCTTAGTCAAAGATCAGTAGCCGATTCGGTTACCAAACTCTCCCCGCATGATTATCCCTATACGCCCTTACCCCTACACACCTTGTGATCATTCCTACTCGCATGATTTTATTTTTTTCAATCCACCGGTACGTAGCGCCCAGATTTACTTAATTGAGTGCACCCTACCCTTATTTGATATTTTATTTGAGGACTTCTCTTCCGAATCAGCAAACTCCGGAGCACCAACAGTTGTAGGGGCCCCCCAGGGGGCCGAAGTGCTAAAGGTTGTTCTGGCCACAACTATATGCAGGCAACCTTCCATGCTGGGGGCCAACACTAAGAAGGGGATCTGACTCGGGAAAATCTGAGTCCTAATCCCGGGATCACGATCTCAATCATCAGACTCTTCATATCGATCACGAGGGAGGACAGAATCTTGATCTGTAGCTGGAACTAGATCTGCACCTTAAACAGCCTCTGCTGCATCTTCCACAACTACTCGTGCCGCTTGGAACCTACTGCACAATCAACAGGATCAATCACTGAATCTACTACTTATACAACTAACCGAACCTGAGGGATACCACTGACAGACCTACAGACCAACGGACTACTCTCTCAACTAACTACTCGAACACTGACATGACCAACCGACCATACCATACTACTCACAACAGACAACCAATCCCCTAATTCCCACACTCGCTAGATGCGCAGATGGAAGATGCTTGTTTGAAATGCTAAATAAGAACACACACACGGGCTTGCCTACCTTTTATTAAAGCGTTCAGTTCAGGCCTCTCACCCGAGAGTCCTGCCCTCACTCACTGGATGAACCTTAGGGGATCTCCAGTCAGTCAAGTCCAATCCTATCTGTTAACCGATCACTTAAGTCAGTAAAGTCAGGTGATGTGAGATCCTTTATCGTATAATAGGGTCAAACGGATGCCGTACTCAACTCATTGTACGGTTGGGTCGCTACATTAGCAAAGTTGCACTTTAGCGTGATCTGTGGTGGTCACTGCCATCAGTGATATCGTTAGTGTTCAGCGAGTTGTTCGACAACGACCGACCGAGACTCTTTCTTCTTCGTAGTAGTGTAGAACGTTTCCACTCGGCTCCGCCTCCTCATCGGTCGGGCTTGCTCTAATTAGAGATAAAAGGTAGCCCTTTGGGACACTCTTTATCTTAGATGAGAGTCTTAAGTCACTCAGCGCTTCAAAAACAAGAGTCACGACATGAGAAGGCGTAAGTCATCGGTTCAAATCCGAGAACGCTTTTTTCGGTATGCCGCTCCGCGAGCAGAGCGAATGAACATAAAGAAAAATGAATCTCCTTCGACCCTTATCTCCGCATCTTCTTCACTTTATTCTACTTTTCTTTCTGTCCCTTCTTTCCCAAAGAGTAGTGGTCTTGCTAAACACAAGACTTGCAAACAAACCTCGGTCTTCCACCAATGAAAATTCCCATCATCGACGTCGCCGCTTGTGAGAATGGTTCTGAATCAGAGGATGATATGGAATTCACTTTGCGACCGCCGAGGGAAGAGGATGAGGGGGGTAGTTCGAGTGCCTGCAATGTTTATGTCGTCGGCGAAGAGGTCCATTCAAGAAGGAAGGAGGGAACTACTTCCCTTATCGAGCCAGACCGCGCTTCTAGCTCTAACCCTCATGCCGCCCTAGAATCATTTTTATCTTACAGAGAGCTTTGAGTCGCCCGGACACAGATCCGGAGTGGGCTCGCTTCGTTGGGATCAGCTCCAGAATAAAACTTTGGAAAAACATTTTTATTCGCGGGTGAAGTCTTTCATTGAAATGGGGATTTCCTCTCAAATAAAAAAATTAAATTGTGACGTGTTTAGGCCATTTGAGAGTCCTCAAAGGCTTTTCTAACTTACTGCTGGAGGACATCTCTTTTTTGGTCGACGATATGCTGCTGGATAAAACCAGTATTGATCCATTTCATTCTAATCAGATTTCCGATCTTCTCAGCGAAGTTCTACTTTTTAGAGGAAACTCAACCCTTTAAAATAATCTATTGGCCAAAATTAAGAATATATCACCGCCATGGATCGAATGAGGGGGAGGGATCAACATTGACAAGGTTCAAAGAAAGGGTGGGCCATGGAGAAAGAATCGATCCCAAAGCACAATGCTAGCAGATGCGAAGCGTAGGCGAGTGGTGACTCGTGGAGTAGGCAGCGAGCTCCGCTTGAACAGAAAGCAGCAAGCTACGGCGAAAAGCAGCGAGCTCCGCAACAAGAGCGAAGCGAGCCTATCAGAGAAAGCCTACGCGCGCTAGCCGCTGGCGCTTCAGTTTTTCAGCTGCATCGTACCGTACTATGGGAGGGGTCCGTACCTCCTTTAGATAGATAGAGCCCCCGTGCTCCTAATGTAGAGCTAGAACTACTGCTACCGTGGAATCCGCGATCACACATGACTAGCCTTCCAAAAAAAGCGGGCACTAATGCTAATGCATAAAAGAAATATGCAACAGGATAAAGGAAAGCGATTGAGAAGGGGCTGACTATTCACTTCTTTTCTGCTAATGTGGAGCGGCGAGGAGCCAACTGGTTGTTGGACCAACCTATGGTGTGTTCCGGCGAAGCGCCGGGTTGTTGTTAAGGAGCGTGAGCGGGCGGGGGGCTCACACAAGTCAGTGAAGGACCCCCTAGGGCCTTTCTGAAGTGTGGCCCACACACGGCCAGGGGGAAAGAAAAGGGAGGGGGGATAAGGGGGGCCTTAGCCCTTATAATCTAATTCTAAACCGGCGTGGCGCTGCTTGATGCTTCTGATCAATAGAACAGGAAGAGGAGTCAGCCAAAAAGAAACACCACCAAAAGTAACGACCACCAAGATACGCATAGTGATTCGATCTTTTGATCACCCATTTTTGGAAAAACATTTTAGGGGGCTTCCGCCTTACACACGGAAGATTGGATTGCCTGAATCACGAGTCTTATATACTGTGTTACGATCACCTCATATTGATAAAAAGTCCAGAGAACAATTTGAAATGAAAATCAAGAAACAATTTATGGTCATAAAAACAGAAACGCATGAATTGCGCAAGAAGTTCTTTCGGTTAAAACGCCGTGCGACTCGGAGGACATAAGACTTCTTTTCTTGGTCAAGCCAAAAAGATTGCTGACTGGATGCTCCTACCCCACCATGCCTGGCCCTTTACCTTAAGAATACAGAGGTAGGTATGAAGCGTGGGAAACAATGCAAGAAGTGTATGATACAACAGGTAACCTTAAGGAGTGGCGGCAAAACTCTGGATTGATCAACGCGAGTGAACTGTGCTTAGACGCTTCGTAAAACCGCACCGCATCTACGAGAGGAGCTGATGGATGAGTAGGCTTCCCCTTTCGATTCACGGAATGTGATCTGGGGCACGATGGGAGTTTGCGTGCCTCGGTAGGAAAGAGATCACCGGAGTATAGCACAAGATCGCCTT